CATTGCTGTCAATAAGATTGGTGAATTAGGCGAAAGGTACGGAAAGAGAGGGATTCGAACCCTCGGTAAACAAAAGCCTACATAGCAGTTCCAATGCTACGCCTTGAACCACTCGGCCATCTCTCCTACATAATGATTATGGCCCAGAAACCGAGTGAATAGTGAGTCATTCATATTAGTTGGATAGGTACGTACAATCAATTCTAAATATAAAAAAATTGATCAAACTTTTCATCAAAGAAAAATCCTTCCGGGGATAAAGATCCATTTTTTTTGTGAAAAACTGTTAAAAAAAAGATATATATCTATTCATTTTTGTGAAGATGGCGCTCCCATTTTTTTCCAATAGTTATTCTTTATTTATACTAAATAAAATCAATTTTATACCAGGTTAAATCAATGAATTAGAATGAATCAATCGATCCATTTTTTTTTATTTTTTTTAAACTATGTTTAATGGATACTTTTCTTTTAGATCATGATTCTATTTATAAATCATGGTTATATTTCGTTTTTTAGACTATGATTCCATAAACTTCTAAAATTCTTTTCCAGTTTTAGATTTTTCAATAATAACTCCTTACCCCCATGGATCTATTCCAAATTAATGAATCATCACAGGAATTTTTATATTTGATTGTTATAGTGTATACCCACTATGTAATGCACACAACACAAAACAGACGGTTCATCATAGAATGATCATTCGAGTCTTTTTACTCTTTGTAGCATATCAATTAAGATTTCTCTAATTATCCTAATCTGTAAGATAAATTCTTTGATTCTTTAACTTTGAGAAAATCGGAATAGTTCCTTTCATTCTTATACTACTACATTTGGATTAAATTAAATCTAATTTTTTTTATTGATTCCTTTCAAAAATAATAATAATAATTTGAATAGAAGGTCATATCCTTTTTTTTTTAATGATTCTTTTTTTTATGTTATTTCGTACTGTATAATTCCTTTGCTTGTGGGATCATTTTCTCACAAGAGGTAAGTAAAAGAAATTATAGAATGGATTGCTACCTATGCCCAGATCTCGGATAAACGGAAATTTTATTGATAAGACCTTTTCAATTGTAGCCAATATCTTATTACGAATAATTCCGACAACTTCAGGAGAAAAAGAGGCATTCACCTATTACAGAGATGGTGCGATTTGATGTTCTTTTTTATTTACCGTTTTCAGTCTTCGGAGAAAGATACATTATTCGGGAGAGAAAGAAAAAAAAATTATTGAAATAAATCTACGCTTATCGTGAAGGTGAAGTTTGTAAATAAAACAATTCCTTCTGTCGTGTATCCCCGATTAATGCAGCCTCAGATGCTTCAATTGTAGATTCTAGTATTGAGCGAAAGGTTACACCTATGGGTTAGGTCAATCTTACTCCACTAGTACCAATAGGCAGCATAGGGGAAGAAGCACTACGCCCAGGAATCAACAATATGAAAACTTTGTTATAAAATCTTACCTTTTCTTTATCGGAATCGGGACTAACAAGAATGGTTGGTACAACAAACATCCATCTCGTTCGTATTTTGGATACCCATATAACCATCGAAGACTGTTGAAGTGACTAATTCCTGGAAATTAAGGGGTGTTAAGAACAAAGAAATTGTTAGAGTTATCATTTTTATCTAGTACCAAGATACTTGATATTAAGAAAAGATCTTTTACAGGAAGGTTGGCTAGAGATTTCTTGTAAAAACACTAGCCCCGTTCGGTTCATAATGAAATAATTTCAATCTTTTTGATTTCATGTATTATTCTCATTATGCACATAAAAAATAAAAAAGGAGGAGCCGTATGAGATGAAAATCTCACGTACGGTTCTGGAACGGAGATTCTTTGAATCGAATGACGACCGTAACGGATGTCGGCTCAATCCGAAGGAAATTATGCGGAAGCTTTACAGAATTATTATGAAGCTATGCGACTAGAAATTGATCCCTATGATAGAAGTTATATACTCTATAACATAGGCCTTATCCACACAAGGAATGGAGAACATACGAAAGCTTTGGAATATTATTTTAGGGCATTAGAACGAAACCCTTTCTTACCACAAGCTTTAAATAATATGGCCGTGATCTGTCATTACGTGCGACTATCTCCACTATAGAAAGAAAAAAAAGGAAAGAAAGAACAAATCCGCTAATAACTAATAAATACTAGAAAATAGGCTTTCTACATATCATATTTATCGTGTCCAAAACAACGATTTTTATCAGCTGTAGCAAATAAAAAGTAAAAAGAAAGAAACTTCATAGAAGTCGAAATATGAAGAAATAAGTATGCCTAGATCCTTTAATCGATGGATAAAGAAAGGATCTAAATTGATAGAATAAGCATCGTAAAGATCAATTAGTGAGGTTTTGGGCCGATACAATAAGAACTGCTTACTTATGTCACGATATGAGATAAAAGTTTAGGAATCAACTTATGTAATAGAGTCGATCCCCTAAGTTATTGAGCAGCGGTGTAGAATCAGATCCC